GTAGCTCCAGGATGGGGGACTACACCACTTATGGGGGTTGCAATGGCTCTATTTGCAATATTTTTATCTATTATTTTGGAAATTTATAATTCTTCCATTTTACTGGACGGAATTTCAATGAATTAGTTTATAAAAACGGGAAGTCTTTATTTTTCAATAAATCAATAAAAAAGGATTATTTTACTTAAACTTACTTAATACTTCAACTTAAGATTGCTTAAGACTTGTATTTATAGACTATTCTGGTAGTTCGATCGTGAAATTTATTTGTTTCAATATTTCATTTCCGGAATATGAGCGTGTGACTTGTTATAATTGATCCTATTGATAATACAGAGAATGTACCTGTCATCTCTATCAAGATGATTCTACTTCGTCAGATATTTATTCTAGTCTCTGGAGCACGGACTATATAGAATAGATCAATAAAAGAAATATTTGAACTATGATTCATACCTATTCTTCAGACCTCGCAAGCGGATGGAAATAGGCCTTTTCGAAATCAAACAAATTTTTCCTTTCAGTTTTGACCAAAAGAAAACTCTTTCTATAGCTATAGATATAGATTTTATTGAGTCATTACATTCATTAAATAAGTGATGATCAAATGGTTTTTACTCAGAGAAACTTTTAGTTTAGCTTTTGCTTTCTTAAATCATCGTGGTTCTAGTATGAATCTGAGGTTTCAATTGATTCATAGGGTCTCAACAAGATAATTCTTATCAAATAATATCAAATAAAGTTAAAAAAAAAAAGATAGGGAAGAGAAGATTCAAGAGGCCTGTTATAATTAACATAAAGAAAGATGGAGGAGCCAACTTGAGATTGTATTTCTTGGCATTATCATCACAAAGAAGAGATTCCGGATTTTTCTTATTCTTACTTCGTATCTTTGGGTCAAATAGAGTGACGTGGCTAAGACCCAAGAAGTTTTGAACTATCTATTCCATATCCATTGAAACCAGTATTTGTGTGTTTCGGCTTGAGCCGTACGAGATGAAATTCTCATATGTGGCTCTCAGAGGGGGAGTCCTTCTTGGGTTACCTATCTCAATAAAGTATATGATTGGTTCGAAGAACGTCTCGAGATTCAAGCGATTGCAGATGATATAACTAGTAAATATGTTCCTCCTCATGTCAACATATTTTATTGTCTAGGCGGGATTACGCTTACTTGTTTTTTAGTACAAGTGGCTACGGGTTTTGCTATGACTTTTTACTATCGTCCAACTGTTACAGAGGCTTTTTCCTCTGTTCAATACATAATGACTGAGGCCAATTTTGGTTGGTTAATTCGATCAGTTCATCGATGGTCAGCAAGTATGATGGTTCTAATGATGATCTTGCACGTATTTCGTGTGTATCTTACGGGTGGGTTTAAAAAACCCCGCGAATTAACTTGGGTTACGGGGGTGGTTCTGGCTGTATTGACCGCATCTTTTGGCGTAACTGGTTATTCCTTACCTCGGGACCAAATTGGCTATTGGGCAGTAAAAATCGTAACAGGCGTGCCTGAAGCTATTCCTATAATAGGATCGTCCCTAGTAGAATTATTACGTGGAAGCGCTAGTGTGGGCCAATCCACTTTGACTCGTTTTTATAGTTTACATACTTTTGTATTACCTCTTCTTACTGCCGTATTTATGTTAATGCACTTCCCAATGATACGTAAGCAAGGCATTTCAGGTCCTTTATAGAAAAGGCAGATCATATATATTTGTAATTTATCATATAGGGGAGGAACAAAAATATTTAATTGTTACAAAACAAATATGGATTATTGAAAAATTAAGGCATGTTATTTGGATACTTCTCTTCAACTCTGAAGTATTGTATTGTTACGAATAGTTGAAGTATATTTTACTAAAAGAGGATGGATTATGGGAGTGTGTGACTTGAACTATTGATTGTTCCATGCGGATATATGATTTTTTCCGCTACGTTGGAATTCACAACCCAATGTGTCTCTGCATCCAACCATCAGGTCAATCCCCTTATGTAGCATAGGATAGGCCGGTTAGCTTGAGGAGAATCTTTTCTATGATTATACCCTAATCATGTTATGCATGAACAGGCTCCGTAAGATCCCTAGAATAAGTGATGTGGCATGATCCAATGTTCTATCTATTCCACTTTGTTTGATTTTATTTATTATTTATTATATAATTATATATTATAATTATATATTATAATTATAATTTATTAGTAATTAGATATTAGATTAGATAGATAGTATTTATTTGATTAATTTGATTTGATAGTAATCTAATTTCTAATTATAGTATGTAGATGCATTCATTTCCTTTGCATCGACCCTGATCTATAATACTATCGGAGTGAAATAAGGGATCTAAAGAAGAACAGAGATTAGACTTTATTAATAATAAGTAAAAACTTTGTATTGTTGTATGTAAGAAAATCGAGATTTTGTGGGGATAAATAGCAAACAAAAGACATGAGATAATCCAAAAAGCACTTGATCATTATCGAATTTGTAAGC